TATCCTTATTTTTTTTACCATAAAATTACATGATTTATCTTGCCAATCCATGTCTTGTTTTTTGCCATTTTTTTTATTTAACTTAGTGCATTTAGTTTAAAAACCCAAGTGATCCTTGACTATCTATATATACATCTGCTCATAGATTAGATCTGTATTATCTTTAATAATTTTAAATTTAAGAAGGAGGGTTTTCAATGCGAGATCTAAAAACATATCTTTCCGTAGCACCGGTACTAAGTACTCTATGGTTTGGGTCTTTAGCTGGTCTATTAATAGAAATCAATCGCTTTTTCCCCGATGCGTTAACATTTCCTTTTTTTTCATTCTAGTTATTAACACGGTAACGGGGTAATGAAGATTAGAGAAAGAAGCCATTTTCTGTGACTAATACCCCCTTATTTTTTTCCTTCGAGTCTGAACTCAGGTTGTGGTGAAGTTGAATCTACTTTTCTTCTTTAATTGCCCCTTTATTTTAAAATAAAAGGGCAATTAAAAGGGGGGGATACAAATAACAAGGTGGGTTTAGCATAAGAGTATTATACACGAGACTTTAAAAAAATACTGTGAGTAGAAATATAGTTAGAAAATTTTTGAGTTTAATTACATACTATCTATTTCTTAATTTATATACTCTTTATTATTACTCTATTGATTGCAATGAACTCGTTTTAATTGTATTTTGAGTTAGCAACATCTATACCTATATTTTTTATTTCCTTTCTTCTTCACTTCGGGTCGAAAAAAATTTGTTTGAATTTAAAATCCCAAAAATAAAAAGGAGGTTCATGGCTAAGGGGAAAGATGTCCGAGTAAAAGTTATTTTGGAATGTAATAGTTGTGTTCGAAAGAGTGTTAATAAAGAATCAAGGGGCGTTTCCAGATATATTACTCAAAAGAATCGACACAATACACCTAATCGGTTAGAATTTCGAAAATTCTGTTCCTATTGTTACAAACATACAATTCATGGAGAGATAAAGAAATAAAAAAGATCAAACCGAACGTCTGGCTATCCTCCTTTTAATTCAATGAAGGGGACAAAAATTTTTTCATTATATATATTATTTACTATTTTTTTTTATTTATATATAAGAATTAAAAAATAAATATAAAGATAAATAAACAAACCTAATCCTATTTCGACTGGACCTAAAAAAATTTTTAATACGAAGTAGGATTTTTGGTATAAGGCAGAAATTAAACAAACTATGGATAAATCCAAGCGACCCTTTATTAAATCTAAGCGATCTTTTCGTAGGCGTTTGCCCCCGATCCAACCGGGGGATCGAATTGATTATAGAAACATGAGTTTAATTAGTCGATTTATTAGTGAACAAGGAAAAATATTATCCAGGCGAGTAAATAGATTAACCTTGAAACAACAACGATTAATTACTATTGCTATAAAACAAGCTCGTATTTTATCGTTGTTACCTTTTCTTAATAATGAAAAACAATTTGAAAGAAATGAGTCGACTACTAGAACTAATAGTTTTAGAACCAAAAAGAAATAAAAAAAATGAAAATAATAAAATAATATGCTTTTTCTTTATTTAATTGATAAAAATGGAATTGAATCAAAAAAGGAATATGAACTCAAATATGGATTGCGGCTTTGTTATTGTTATAAATTATATAAAAACCCGATACTCCTGATTTTTTATCGTATCGTAGTTGTTTCAAGGTTAATCTATACGTAAAAAAAATTGGAAAAATCTTTTAATTTTGAATGGATTTGTTGATTTTTATTTATTTATCGTATTTTATCAGACTAATTTATACTCTATACTCCCGGAGAATAAACTCCGGGGAATTTCATTTAAACATTTTCGGGGCATTCTTTCCAATCTTCTTTTTTTATGATTTCATTTGAAATCATATAAAGACAATTTATATTTAATATAGCTATTTGTGCAAGTACTTTACGATTAAGAAGCAACTGTCTCTTGGACAGATCATTTATAAATTTGCTATAATTATAGCATACCCCATTTTCGCGAATTACTGCGTTTATCCGAGTGATCCATAAACGCCGAAAATCTCTCTTTTGCCTACCTCTATCCCTATGAGCCGAAACTAAAGATCTTATTTTCTGCTGAGCAATGGTTCGAGTAAGTCTTGAATGAGCCCCTCGAAAGGTTGATGCAAACAAACGCATTTTTGTTCTACGTCTCCGAGCTATATATCCTCGTGTAACTCTAGTCATTGAATAAATGTAAATGAAACTTTGATGAATAACTAATTTATTTTTTTTCGTTGAGTTATTCTTTTCTACCCTCCTGGGCTATTAATAACAAAACGGATTGTTCCAATGTATAAAAAAAAAATCCCAATGGCTTTTGCTGCTATAACCTTCCCGACCACTTTTTTTCGACATTTCGTCTTGAAACAAGACAAAAAACTAAAAATTTTTATTAATGTATCAAAGAAAAGTCAATAAATATAAATTTATAATTCTATTTTAATCTAGATAAATAAAAAGGAATATAGTGGGTTCCTTCGTTTCTATGGTTCTTTCTTAAACGGTCAGGTCCTCTCTATACACCGGAGCTCCTTTACTTTAACTTCATTTCTATCTATTGATAACTTGTACAGTTCAAACTTTTTTTGGCTCTACCCATGAATTATCCAGTAATGGGTCTTTCACAATTAGATTCACCTATACAGTAACGGTATTTCATTTTGAAAGTTAGCTGGATAGCTGACCCTAATAGTCCGTTCTTACAAATAAAGGGAACATTCTTTTTTTTCTCTTAATAAAGGGATTCCCCGCTAAATGGATAACGTTAACGCTACCAATGGGAAATTTTTTTGGCTTTACACTAATATAAACCATAAATTTCATACACAATAGATGAAAAGATCTTTTTTTTTAGAGAGTCACTTGAATTTTTCCATTTTATCCTATTCATCCGTATGGATCATTGATACTGGAAAAATTTTTTATTTTCATTTGCTTTTGTTCCAGGTCATAATCTGAACGAGTCACACATACACCCTAGTACATGTTCCTCGGCGCTGAGGACATCCCCGAAGAGCGGGGGATTTCGTGACATTTCTGATTGGCTGTCTTGTGTTTCTAATAAGTTGTTTAATAGTTGGCATGCTGAATTATATACATAATGAGCTGGTTTAGATTAATCCTAACCGAATGGATTTCTAGTTAATAGAATCTTAAGATTAAGATAAACCCAGTGATAAGATAAAATTAAAAACTAAAAAAAATATTTAACTATTTAGTCGACCCCTACAAGATCAACAATTCCATGAGCTTGGGCTTCTGCTGCTGACATAAAAACATCCCTTTCCATATCTTCGGATACAACCCATATGGGTTTGCCTGTTCTTTGTACATAAACCCTTGTGAGTGTTTCGCGCAATTTCAAAAGTTCTTCCGCTTCCAAGATAAATTCTCCCGTTTGAGCCTCGTAAAAAGAACTAGCAGGTTGATGAATCATTACCCTGATGGTATGTATACCTTAAAGGGAGTTCTTATATCTCGCGCGACGAGAAAAATAGAAAAATCTATTTTATTATTATTATATTATAGAATAGAATTGAATAGAATAGAATTGAACAACCGTACGTGCATTTTTTTCGCATTGCATACGGCTTTACAATGGAATTTACTTTTTCCGTTAAAGAAACAAAAAAAGGATCGATCTGATTCCGATCAGTAAATGATCCAATTACCACCCTTCTTTTCGGAGGAGTTTTAAAATACTACGGTGGCTCCGTTGCTTTATCTTTATTTCGTCTATAATTCAGCAATCCCAAAGTTTCTTTTTTATCCGAAAAAAAAATAAAAAAAAAAAAACAAGGAAAAAAGACTTTTTTGTACTCTTTCAAACTTTTTAAAAATTTTTTATGAAAAAGGTTTGTGACACTGAAACGGACTCCCAATAAAAAAATAGGGAATATTATTCATCTCATACTACCCCTTCGATACAGAATCTAATGAGAATAAAAAAGAGAAAATTTTTTCTCATATCGAATTCAAAGTGCCATGCTATTATTACTTCATTTTTAATATGGTGAAGGCATAGTATTCTTTTTTCTCTCAAATAAAAAACTCATTGGCGCCAAGCGTGAGGGAATGCTAAACGTTTGGTAATTTCTCCTCCGACCAGTATAAACGATCCCATTGAAGCAGCTAACCCCATACATATTGTATGTACATCTGGTCGCACAAATTGCATAGTATCATAAATAGCTACACCAGATATTACCCAGCCGCCAGGAGAATTAATAAACAAATACAAATCTTTGGTATCATCCTCGATACTGAGATATACCATAAGACCAATAAGTTGATTCGAGATCTCGCTATCAACCTCTTGGCCTAAAAAAAGCAATCTTTCTCGATAAAGTCGGTTGATTAGGATAAAATTTCATCCCTTAGAAACCGTACATGCACCTTTTTATGCATACGGTTCAAAAAAATTGTTAAAAAAATCAATGTGTAGATTCGATTCGTTTTTAATTTTGGTAGAGGTTTTTAAAATAAAAAAAAAAATTTTTATAATGAAAAATTAAAAAATTTAAAAAAACTCGACTAAAAAAAATATAATTTACTAAACTTATCGAACTTCCTTTTCATTGATGTATCAGTTCCTCGAGATCCAATCCTAATCACGATGTCATTTTCTTGTTCTTGAATGGGCCCTTTTAATTAATTCTTTTAGGTTTATGCTCTACTCCGGGTAAAGATCTCCCCGATTTCGATTTGCACATATAGGACAAATTTTTCCAATACCACATTTGTTTTTTTATCTTTTCTTTCATCAAATTAAATATTCAACATATTTAAAAAATTTTTTTTTTTCGAGTGATTAAGAAAAAAATACCGTTTGATTATTCTATAAATATTTTATATTTAAAATCAAAACAGTTAGTTCAAAGTTAACGTAAATAAAATGTATAATACAAGTAATAATCTTGAATATATTCCCAATTTCAATTGGGTTTTTGATAAACGGAGCCTGGATACTTCATTTTTTTGTCCAACCGAGCCAACCATAAATTATTCTAATTGATAATGTTAATCTGAATCCTCCTAAAACTCAAAACAGGATCGAATTGCCTTTCACGCTCCAAATTTATATTTATTATGATTCAATCAATCTTTCTTAGGCGAAAGGGAGGATATCTCAATCGGGAGAGAGAACGGGGAAATCCCATATGACCCAATATATCTCACAAGTCACACTATACGTCAACCCAAGATGCATCTTCCTCTCCAGGACTTCGAAAGGGAACTTTTGGAACACCAACAGGCATTAAATAAAATAAAAATTAAGTATTATGGTTCACTTTGATGTGGAAACGTAATAATAGAATTATTATCTTCATAATCTCAACCTTGATATCATATGTTATGTATAGATCATAAAAGTTTAGTTTAAAATGAAGACAGAATAGAATAAATAAGGGAAATTTCTTAGGAATATAACCTTCCAATAATCATCAAGTAACAAAGTATTTATGGATACAAGATGGTATCAACTTCCCATTGCGTATTGATACTTATCGGATATAGAATAGATTTGTTTCTCTTTGTTCCTACAAACATAATTGTTCTATTATTACCACCAAAATAGAACAAATATGAACCCTTGTTCCGAGATAATCCATTGAACAAAAGGGGTACATTGCATAATCACAGTCTTTTCTAATGCAATAAAGTTACATAGTGTCATTTTTCTTTTAGTAAAGGGGTATTTCCATGGGTTTGCCTTGGTATCGTGTTCATACTGTCGTATTGAATGATCCCGGCCGGTTGATTTCTGTCCATATAATGCATACAGCTCTGGTTGCCGGTTGGGCTGGTTCGATGGCTCTATATGAATTAGCCGTTTTTGATCCTTCTGATCCCGTTCTTGATCCAATGTGGAGACAGGGTATGTTCGTTATACCTTTCATGACTCGTTTAGGAATAACCAATTCATGGGGCGGTTGGAGTATTACAGGAGGGACTATAACGGATCCGGGTATTTGGAGTTATGAAGGTGTGGCCGGAGCACATATTGTGTTTTCTGGTTTGTGCTTTTTAGCAGCTATTTGGCATTGGGTGTATTGGGATCTAGAAATATTTTCTGATGAACGTACAGGAAAACCTTCTTTGGATTTGCCTAAGATTTTTGGAATTCATTTATTTCTTTCCGGAGTGGCTTGTTTTGGTTTTGGCGCATTTCATGTAACAGGCTTGTATGGTCCCGGAATCTGGGTATCCGACCCTTATGGACTAACTGGAAAAGTACAACCTATAAGTCCGGCATGGGGTGTCGAAGGTTTTGATCCTTTTGTTCCAGGAGGAATAGCCTCTCATCATATTGCAGCAGGGACATTAGGCATATTAGCAGGTTTATTCCATCTTAGTGTCCGTCCGCCTCAACGTCTATACAAAGGATTACGTATGGGCAATATTGAAACCGTTCTTTCTAGTAGTATTGCTGCTGTCTTTTTTGCAGCTTTTGTTGTTGCTGGAACTATGTGGTATGGTTCAGCAACTACTCCGATCGAATTATTTGGTCCCACTCGTTATCAATGGGATCAGGGATACTTTCAGCAAGAAATATACCGAAGAGTAAGTGCTGGGCTATCGGAAAATCAAAGTTTATCTGAAGCTTGGGCAAAAATTCCTGAGAAATTAGCTTTTTATGATTACATCGGTAATAATCCGGCAAAAGGGGGATTATTTAGAGCGGGCTCCATGGACAATGGCGATGGAATAGCTGTTGGATGGTTAGGACACCCCATTTTTAGAGATAAAGACGGACGTGAACTTTTTGTACGCCGTATGCCTACATTTTTTGAAACATTTCCGGTCGTTTTGATAGATGGGGACGGAATTGTTAGAGCTGACGTTCCTTTTCGAAGAGCGGAATCTAAGTATAGCGTTGAACAAGTAGGTGTAACTGTTGAGTTCTATGGTGGTGAACTCAACGGAGTCAGTTATAGCGATCCCGCTACTGTCAAAAAATATGCTAGGCGTGCTCAATTGGGTGAAATTTTCGAATTAGACCGCGCTACTTTGAAATCTGATGGTGTTTTTCGCAGTAGTCCAAGGGGTTGGTTTACTTTTGGACATGCTTCTTTTGCCTTACTCTTCTTCTTTGGACACATTTGGCATGGGGCTAGAACTTTGTTCAGAGATGTTTTTGCTGGTATTGACCCCGATTTGGATGCTCAGGTGGAATTTGGAGCATTCCAAAAACTTGGGGATCCCACTACAAGAAGACAAGGAGTCTAATAGAAGATTTTTCCTATATTTTAGGTGTGATTTGATATAGGATACTAAAAAATCTTGATTGAAATCGCCGCCCTTTTTTTGTTTTTACTTTTTATCATTATCGAGAAAATAATCTCGAGTAAACAGGTATGGAAGCTATAATTGTAAACCACAATCAAATCTATGGAAGCATTGGTTTATACATTTTTATTAGTCTCGACTCTAGGAATCATTTTTTTCGCTATCTTTTTTCGGGAACCTCCTAAAGTTCCAACTAAAAAGGTGAAATAATTTTTCATTAGCTTAATTGAAGTAATGAGCCTTCTAATATCATTAATATCAGATAATATCATCTAATATCAGAAGGCTCATTACTTCAACTAGTCCCCGTGTTCCTCGAAAGGATCTCTTAATTGTTGAGAGGGTTGCCCAAAAGCGGTATATAAGGCATACCCAGTAAAACTTACAAGTAAACCAGATATAAAGATGGCGACTAGGGTTGCTGTTTCCATTATTATATAATTTAAAGACCCCAATGGATCTATGCTAAAATCATTTATTTACAATGGAATGGTATACAAAGTCAACAGATCTCAAAAAAAAAATAGGATTTATGGCTACACAAACCATTGAGGGTAGTTCTAGATCTCGTCCAAAACCAACTACCGTAGGGGTTTTATTGAAACCGTTGAATTCGGAATATGGTAAAGTAGCTCCTGGATGGGGAACTACTCCTTTGATGGGAGTTGCAATGGCTTTATTTGCAATATTCCTATGTATTATTTTGGAAATTTATAACTCTTCCGTTTTATTGGATGGAATTTCAATGAATTAAATCCACTCAATAAAAAGTGCATTTTATTTTTAGGGCTACGCTTTGTATTTTTAACGCCCTTTTTTGGTAGTTCGATCGCGGAATTTCTTTCTTTCTGTATTTCCGGAATATGAGTGTGTGACTTGTTATAGTTGATCCTATTGATAGTACAGAGAAGGGGTCTGTCATCTTATCTTGATAGAGATGGTTCTCATTCGTCGGATATATTTTTTTGTATCTGAAACACGGAATATCTAAAATAGATATAGATGAAGAAATCTTTAAACTATGATTCATATTTTTTTAATATTCAGACCTCGCGATCGGATTCAATCAAATTTTTGCTTTTCAAAAAAATCGAAATATTTTTATTCTTTTTATTAAAAAAAATAAAGAATAAACAGACAATTTCTTTTTTTTTTTATACCTCTTCTATTGATTGAATAAGTGATGATCCAATGGTTCTTACTCAAGGAATCTTTGGGATTAGCTTTTAGGTTTTTCGGAGTCATCGTGGTTATAGTATGAATCTGGGGTTTCAATCAATTCATAGGGTCTTAACAAGAAAAATGCCTATCACTGATAAAAAAGCCACATAAAAATAAAAAACAAAGATAAAAAATAGGAAAAGAGAATATTCAAGAGGCCAGTAGTAACAATTAACAGAAAGATGGATGAGCCGACTTGATATATTGGCATTATCGCCCCAAAAACAAAAACTTTGACTTTCAGATTTTTATTCCTTCACATCTTCCGAAAAGAAAAAATAAAGAGATTAAGAAGCTTTAACCTTTATTTGGGTGTGTTTGCTTGAGCTGTACGAGATAAAATTCTCATATACGGTTCTTAGAGGGGGGCTTTTAGCGCTTTACCTATCTCAATAAAGTCTATGATTGGTTCGAAGAACGCCTCGAGATTCAGGCGATTGCGGATGATATAACTAGTAAATATGTTCCTCCGCATGTAAACATTTTTTATTGTCTAGGAGGAATTACGCTTACTTGTTTTTTAGTACAAGTAGCTACGGGGTTTGCTATGACTTTTTACTATCGCCCAACAGTTACGGAGGCTTTCGCTTCTGTTCAATATATAATGACGGAAGCTAATTTTGGTTGGTTAATACGATCAGTTCATCGGTGGTCGGCAAGTATGATGGTTCTAATGATGATCCTGCATGTATTTCGTGTGTATCTTACCGGTGGCTTTAAAAAACCTCGCGAATTGACTTGGGTTACAGGCGTGGTTCTGGCTGTATTGACCGCATCTTTTGGTGTAACTGGTTATTCCTTACCTCGGGACCAAATTGGTTATTGGGCAGTCAAAATTGTAACAGGTGTACCTGACGCTATTCCTGTAGTAGGATCGCCTTTGGTAGAGTTATTGCGTGGAAGTGCTAGTGTGGGACAATCCACTTTGACCCGTTTTTATAGTTTACATACTTTTGTATTGCCTCTTCTTACTGCCGTATTTATGTTAATGCATTTTTTAATGATACGTAAACAAGGTATTTCTGGTCCTTTATAGAAAAAGGGGTATATCATAGATATTTTTAATTTATTATTTTTTTGGGGGGGATAAGAACAGTATTTCATTGCTACATGTATGGATTATTGAAAACAATAATCCATGTATTTGGACATTTTCCTTCAACTCTCTAATATTGTATTTAATTATTTAACATACACTAGTTGAAGGTAATTCTCCGAAAAAAATGGATTATGGGAGTGTGTGACTTGAACTATTGATTAGGCTGTGCAGGTATATGGCTCTTTACTGCCACATTGTAATTCAAAATCCAATGTGTCTTTTGTCCAACCACTGTATAAGTAAGTCCTATACAGAGGATAGGCTGGTTCGTGTGAAGAGAATTTATTCTATGATCAACCCTGAATCATGTCAGGCATGAACGGGCTCCGTAAGATCCAGTCGAATGTGTGATTTTGGGTAATATAATGAAAATTTTTTCTCTTTTTTCTTAATTAAAGTATATATAATAATAATATAACTAATAACTAAATTAAATGATTATTAATTATTTTTTATATTAACTATTATTTGAATAGTATTGAAATGCATCCATTTCCTCTGCATTGACCTGATCTATGATACTATCGGAGTGAAACAAGGGATCTAAAGAACAATTGAGGCTAGGCTATATTAGTAACAAGTAAACCCTTTATTTTAATTTTAAAATTTAAGATTTTATTATATAATCTTAAAAAATTTTGGAGATAAAAACCAACCACAAGGGATGAGACTACCCAGAAAGCATTTGATCATGATGTAAGCCTACTTGGGTCTTGAGCATTTATTTGTAAGAACGGAAATACTTCCCAAATAATAATTCATATGGCTAAGAAGAGATTTATTTTGGATTCGTTCGTTTGTTTTGATTTTTGCTCGAGCCGGATGATGAAAAATCAACATGTCCGGCTCTTTCGGGGGATGAATTGAATATCTATATATAATAAAATAATAATGATTCACCTATCCTAATAACAAAAAAACCGGACTTGAATGATCCCGTATTAAGGGCTAAATTGGCAAAAGGGATGGGTCATAATTATTATGGAGAGCCCGCATGGCCTAATGATCTTTTATATATTTTTCCCGTCGTAATTTTCGGTACTATTGCATGTAATGTAGGCTTAGCGGTTTTAGAACCATCAATGATTGGTGAGCCAGCGGATCCATTTGCAACCCCTTTGGAAATATTACCTGAATGGTATTTTTTTCCCGTATTTCAAATACTTCGTACAGTACCAAATAAGTTATTAGGCGTTCTTTTAATGGTTTCAGTACCTGCGGGATTATTAACAGTTCCTTTTTTAGAGAATGTTAATAAATTCCAAAATCCATTTCGTCGTCCAGTAGCTACAACTGTCTTTTTGGTTGGTACCGCGGTGGCCCTTTGGTTAGGTATTGGAGCAACATTACCTATTGATAAATCTCTAACTTTAGGTCTTTTTTAAATTGATTCAATTGTGAAATAGCACAACATGTGTATCTAGGGAATAGTCGCTTCAAGGTGAATTTTCCCTAGATACATCTATCTATTCAATTAAATTCTTTATTTCTTCTGTAAAATTCAATTCATTCTTATTTTTTTTTTATTTGCATCTTTTATTTTTCGTTTTTATTAAATGTAAATCAATTCAAAAATGTTTTTCAAGAATGTCCAATATTTTTTTTACGTCGTCTATGTCAAAATGTTCAATTTTAATAAGATCTTCTTGACTGTTATTCAAAAGGTCTGCTAATGTATGTATATTGGACTTTTTTAGGCAATTGTAGATCCTAGGTGGCAATTCTAACTGGTCAATAAAAATAGATTTTAATACTATTTTTTTTTTATGAGTTGAGTCAATCTATCGTGAAAGGTCAAAAGCGGTAAAGAAACTTTTTTTTGATTATCCGCTAAATGTAAATTTTCTTCTTCCTCATGTAGAAAAGGAATCAATAAATCAATTAAATTCCGGGAGGCTTCATAAAGTGCTTCTTTCGGAGTTAAACTGCCATTTGTCCATATTTCGAGAAAAAGTATTTCTTGTTTTTCATTCCCATTCCCATAAGAATGAATACTATGATTCACGTTTCGAACAGGCATGAATAGAGCATCTATAGGATAACTTCCGTCTTGAAAGTTATTGGGCGCTTTAATATGATATCCTCGATTTCGCTCGAGTTGTAATCCAATACACAAATCAATTGGTTCCGTCAAGCTAGCTATATGTTGTGTATTGTCAACTATTTCTACATACGGCGGCAAGATGATATCTTGAGCAGTTACGCATCTAGGGCCCCTAACACAAATGGATGCTTCACAAGTTCCATATAGATTACTTCTCAATATGATTTCTTTCAAATTCATTAAAATGTCATGGACTGATTCTTTAATACCTACGATGGTAGAGTATTCGTGTGGTATTTTCTCAGATTTTGCGCGTGTAATAAATGTTCCTTCCATTTCTCCAAGTAAAGCTCTTCGCATTGCAATGCCGATTGTGTCAGCTTGCCCTTTCAGAAGTGGAGAGAGAATAAAGCGCCCATAATAAAGACATTTACTATCTGTTCTTGATTCAACACACTTCCACTGCAGTGTCCGAGTCGATACTCTTATTTTCTCTCGAACCATAGGAATATTATAAATATCTTTGAATCGTTTATTTCTCTTGAAATTTCTTCAATGCTTTTTTTTACACACGTCTTTTTTTAGGAGGCCTACAGCCATTATGTGGCATAGGGGTTACGTCCCGCACGAAACTTAATAATATACCGCTTCGACGAATAGCTCGTAATGCTGCATCTCTTCCGAGACCGGGACCCTTTATCATGACTTCTGCTCGTTGCATGCCCTGTTCCACCACTGTACGAATAGCATTTCCTGCCGCGGTTTGAGCCGCAAATGGCGTCCCCCTTTTTGTACCTTTAAAGCCACAAGTACCCGCGGAAGCCCAGGAAACAACCCGACCCCGTACATCTGTAACAGTTACAATCGTATTGTTGAAACTTGCTTGAACATGGATAATGCCTTTTGGTATTTTACGTGCACTTTTACGTGAACTAATACGTCCATTTCTACGTGAACTAATTTTTGGTATAGGTTTTGCCATATTTTATCATTTCATAAATATGTGTCAGAGATATATGGATATATCCATTTCATGTCAAAACAAATGCGTCATTTTTTTTTACATTATATTACTCAAGACAGCACCTTTTAATACTTTAATTAAAGTATTATCCCTGTCGTTGTTTATGTTTTGGGTTAGAACAAATTACTATAATTCGTCCCCGTCTGCGGATCAGACGACACTTTTCACAAATTTTACGAACAGAAGCCCTTATTTTCATATTTGTCATTCCTTACTTTAAATTTTGAATCTAGTTCGTGGAAGAAAATAAGTTTCTTGATATTTGAAATCTTGAATTGTACTCTCGAAAGAAGGAGTGTTGAGGTTGAAAAACCACTTAATCGTGTGAATCCTTAGTGCAGAGTTGTTTAAATTTATCTATGACCTCTGGTTCAATCATAAAGGCTTATTTCAATTTTAACCCTACCAAGGGATAGGTTTTTCCATATAGAATTACGTCGTATCCTTTATGAAATGAAATAAAAAAATTTATAATTATAATCCGATCTTCATTATCTAAACGAATGCAGAACATACCGTTAGTGAGTGATTTTGTTCTTTCATTCCAGGCAAAACCTCCTTAACGTATCAACTAATAGAGCAGAGATATTAGATAACCTGTCTTTTGTCTTTTTTGTTCACAATTATAGGCAATTTTTGATTTAATTTAGATATTAGAGGGATTACCATATATAACATAAAATTTCTCCCCCAACTCCTTCTCGTCGAGCCTCCCGATCTGTCATTATACCGCGAGAGGTAGAAAGAATTACAATCCCTATTCCGCCTAAAATTCTAGGAATTCCTTGAGAGTTAGAATAGATTCGTAGACCAGGTCGACTGACTCTTTTTAAATATAAAGTATTTCGATATGGGCCTTTCCTATTTCTTCTATGTCGCAGAGTTAAAACCAAAAAGTATTTGTTTCCTTCTTGATGTTTTCTCACGTTTTCAATAAAGCCTTCTCGTAAAAGTATTTTAACAATGTTTTCGGTGATGTTAGTCGATGCTATTCGAACTGTTCCTTTTCTATTCATGTCAGCATTTCGTATTGAGGTTATTATATCAGCAATAGTGTCCCTACCCATAATGAACTAAAATCCGCGGTGTCTCCAAAATTTTATATAATCAACATGTTTTTTATTACTTTTTTCTTTTATTTTCTGTTATGAATTAAAAAATGAAAAATTTTTAAACGAAAGATATATACGTGATAGATAGTCTACTATCTCATTCAAATATTCTATTTCTTGTTCTTATAATACCTCAGGAGCTAATGAAACTATTTTAGTAAAGTTTTGTCTCAATTCCCGGGCAATTGCGCCAAAAACTCGAGTTCCTTTTGGATTTCCTTCTTGATCAATGATAACTGCAGCGTTGTCATCATATCTTATTATCATACCGTTGTCCCGTTTGAGTTCTTTACAGGTACGTACAATTACAGCTCTTATTACTTCTGATCTTTCTAAGGGCGAATTGGGTATTGCTTCTTTGATCACAGCAACAATAACATCGCCAATACGAGCATATCGACGATTGCTAGTTCCTATGATTCGAATACACATCAATTTTTTAGCTCCACTGTTGTCTGCTACAGTCAAATAGGTCTGAGGTTGAATCATATTTTTTTATCTGTTCTTTCAATGCAAAAATAACTGCAAAGGACTAAAAAGAAATATTGTTTGTCAAAAATAAGATCGATTTCCTTTGGTTCTACATTCCTATCCTGAAATAATAAATTGAGTTCGTATAGGCATTTTAGATGCCGCTATTGAGATAGCCCTTCGGGCTATATTTTCTGCTACCCCGCTTATTTCATAAAGTATTCGACCTGGTTTGACAACAGCTACCCAATATTCGGGAGATCCTTTCCCCGAACCCATACGGGTTTCCGCAGGCCTTAGCGTAACCGGTTTGTCTGGAAAAATACGTACCCATATTTTTCCCCCACGGCGCGCATTTCGTGTCATTGCTCGCCTCCCCGCTTCTATTTGTCTAGATGTGATCCAAGAGGGTTCGAGTGCCTGAAGAGCATATCTTCCAAAACTAATTTTATTTCCGCGATAAGATATCCCCTTCAGTCTTCCTCGATGTTGTTTGCGGAATCTGGTTCTTTTTGGGTTATAGTTGATGGTTATTTTAGTAATTCCATCTCTACTACAGAACTGGACATGAGATTTTCTTCTCATCCGGCTCCTCGCGAATGAAAAATTATAAATTAAGAAGAGATATAATTAAGATATACACGGAATAATCCACTGAATCAAGCGATTCTTAGGGATTAATTTTAGTCAATATTTTATATATATATATGATCTAAAATATATTTTCGCGGGCGAATATTTACTCTTTCAGTCTCTTTTTCAATTGTAGAGTTAGTTTATAATTTTTCAGAAAATATGATATGAATTGATTTATGGTTCGTTCCGCCATCCTTCCCACTGAATAATCAGGATTCATTTTCAATTTAATCTTATGTATTCATGGGTTCCGTCGTTCCCACCGCTTCTTGATTAATGCTTAGGACTGAATTCGACAACGGAGCTCTTACTGAAAGTAGTTCTTAAGCCAACCCTCCTAGTCTTTTTTGGCTTGAAGCTCATATGATTTTTATTATTTTTCTATGAAAAGATTCATCTCATAGAATTATTTGGGAATCTTTATTAATGCTTTATTACATTATTGTCGTTTATGAGATGTTTCAAAGACCTTACATAACATATTATATCGGAATTATATATCTTTTATATTTATATTCCTTTTTTCTTTCTCTCACCTTTCCATTTATCCGTATCCCTTTTTTCTTAAAATTCATCATATTTTTTTATGCTAAAAAAATTCAGTTGCTGCAATGATAAGATTAAAAAAGCATATCTTGACTGTTTCTTTGGATCCAGATAATGTGATGCGATGAGTTGGTTATTAGTTTTTATAGTTAATTCAGTATTAATTATTAGTTCATACTTCATATTACGGGTTCTTAGCTTATTTAGGCTTAATTATAGTAAAAACCAACGAGTCACACACTAAGCATAGCAATTTGATCAAAAAAGGATGAATTAAATTTTTATTTAACCTTGTGAAATTTTAAATTAGAACTAGTTTGATGTAAAAAAAGGAAAAAGTTGTTATTTTGTGTTCCATTCTTAAATCTTAAACCGAAAAAGAAAGACAAGTAAAGTCCTATTATTATTTTGCGTCTATAAATATCCAAATTTTGATACCTAATACCCCATAAATAGTTCGAACGGTATAGGCACAATAATCAATTTTCGCGCGAATAGTTTGTAGGGGAACTCTTCCCTCTCTTATCCATTCAATACGTGCAATTTCTTTTCCATCGATCCGGCCTGCTATTTGTATTTGAATTCCTTTTGTATCCGCTTGTTCGGTTAATTCGATAGCCTTTTTCATGGCTTTTCTAAATGATACCCTATTCTTTAATTGGCCAGCTATAAATTCAGCAAGAATATTAGGGTGTCCATAAGGTTTTGCAATTCGTGAAATAGCAATGTTGAGTTTTCGGCTCACACAATTTAATTCTTTTTGTAAATTTATTTTTAGGTCTTCGATTCCTCGTGGTCTATTTTCTATTAATAACTTTGGGAATCCCATATAGATTATTACCTGTATCAGATCGATTCTTTTTTGAATTTCTATGCGTGCAATTCCTTCGACACCCGACGATGCTCTTGTATTTTTTTGTACAAAATTTTTTATATAATCCCGTATTTTTTGATCTTCTTGTAGACCTTCAGAATAGTTTTTTGGTTGTGCAAACCAAAGGGAATAATGACTTTGGGTTGTACCAAGTCGGAAACCAAGTGGATTTATTTTTTGTCCCATATTACCCCATCATACTTACTTTAAAAAAAATCCAGGTATTCGACAAATGCTGGATTGAGCAAGACTTTGTGTTGATTAGTTTTAGATAAACTTCGTATACATTCTTCTATGTCTCCATAGTAGGTTATATCTTTTAATACAATAGTTATGTGACAAGTCGGTCTTTTTATCAGATAACTACGTCCTCGGGCTTGAGGTTTTAATTTTTTCATGGTAGTTCCTTTGTTAACTTCGGCTTTAAAAATGACTAAATCGGCTTTGTTGAAACCTTTATTGTGACTAGCATTTGATGCTGCAGAATAAATCAATTTAAAAATGGGATAACATGCACGATAGGGCATGAGTTCTAATATCATAAGTGTTTCTTCGTAGGAACGCCCGCGGATCTGGTCAATTACTCTTCTTGCTTTGTGAGCCGACATAGATATATATTGGCCTAAAGCATATACATCATCTTTTCTCTTTTTTCTTTTCATAAAGTTTACCTCCGATTAAAAAATAATAAGCATTTATTATATTATTATTTTATTTTTTATTAATTTTATTAATTTTATTAAAAATTAGTTTATTAATAATTAATAAAATTAACGACGAGATTTATTATCGTTTTTTGCGTGTCCCTTAAAATTTAGAGTTGGTGCGAATTCTCCTAATTTATGACCTACCATACGATCCGTTATGTAAATAGGTAAGTGTTCCCTACCATTATGGATAGCGATTGTATGTCCAATCATGGTGGGTATAATGGTAGATGCCCGAGACCAAGTTACTATTATTTCTTTTTCCGCTTTTGTGTTAAGCTTATCAATTTTTCGTAATAAATGATTGGCTACAAAAGGATTTTTTTTTAGTGAACGTGTCACAGTTAATTACTCCTAAAATTTTTTTTATGTAAAGACGAAGAGACTAATTCTATTTACTACGTCGACGAATAATAAAATTATCACTATATTTATTCCTTTTTCTACTTCT